GCTAGCGTAGCTTAAATAAAGCATAACACTGAAGATGTTAAGATGAACCCTAAACAGTTCCGCAAGCATAAAAGCTTGGTCCCGACTTTACTATCGGCTTTAGCTCAAATTATACATGCAAGTATCCGCACCCCCGTGAGAATGCCCTCAATCCCCCGCCCGGGGAAGAGGAGCTGGCATCAGGCACACCCTAAAACCCGAGCCCAAGACGCCTTGCTACGCCACACCCCCAAGGGAACTCAGCAGTAATAAACATTAAGCCATTAGTGAAAACTCGACTTAATTAGGGCTATTAGGGTCGGTAAAACTCGTGCCAGCAACCGCGGTTACACGAGAGACCCTAGTCGATAAATACGGCGTAAAGAGTGGTTAGGGGTAAAATAAATAAATAAAGTTAAACACCCTCAAAGCCGTTATACGCAATTTCGAGGGCATGAAACCCTACTACGAAAGTAACTTTACCACTACCCTAACCCCACGAAAGCTAAAAAACAAACTGGGATTAGATACCCCACTATGCTTAGCCTTAAACATAGATGTTTATACTACAAAAAACATCCGCCAGGGTACTACGAGCGCTAGCTTAAAACCCAAAGGACTTGACGGTGTCTCAGACCCACCTAGAGGAGCCTGTTCTAGAACCGATAATCCTCGTTAAACCTTACCACCCCTGGTTTTCCCCAGCCTATATACCGCCGTCGCAAGCTTACCCTGTGAAGGATTAACAGTAAGCAAAATGAGATCATCCTCAAAACGTCAGGTCGAGGTGTAGCTTACGGGGTGGAAAGAAATGGGCTACATTTTCTGTATCAGAATATACGAACAGGGTTATGAAACTAACCCTAGAAGGTGGATTTAGTAGTAAAAATCAAGCAGAGAGTCATTTTGAACTAGGCTCTGAGACGCGCACACACCGCCCGTCGCCCTCCCCAACTTCAACCCAAACCTCAGTAATTAACTAAACAATTTGAAAAACGGGGAGATAAGTCGTAACATGGTAAGTGTACCGGAAGGTGTACTTGGAACATCAGAACGTGGCCGAGATAGTCAGGCACCTCCCTTACACCGAGACCACATCCATGCAAATTGGATCGTTTTGAGCTAAACAGCTAGCTTAACTATAAGAATTAACAACACAACATTAATTTTTTCTTTTTGACTCAACTATAAATAACTAAAACATTTTCCTGCCTTAGTACGGGCGACAGAAAAGGCACTAAAAGCAATAGAACTAGTACCGCAAGGGAAAGCTGAAAAAGAAATGAAATAAACCATTAAAGCTAAAAAAAGCAGAGACGAACCCTCGTACCTTTTGCATCATGATTTAGCTAGTAATTTGGAGCGAAGAGAAACTTTAGTTCCTACCCCCGAAACCAAGTGAGCTACCCCGAGACAGCCTTTGTAGGGCCAACCCGTCTCTGTCGCAAAAGAGTGGGAAGATCTCTGGGTAGCGGTGACAGACCTATCGAACTTGGTGATAGCTGGTTGCCTAAGAAATGGATATAAGTTCAGCCTCGTGTTCCCCCACCCATTCAAGCGCTCACACCTTATGGGAAAGAGAAAATCACAAGAGTTAGTCAAAGGGGGTACAGCCCCTTTGAACCAGGACACAACCTGACCAGGAGGTTAAGATTCACATTCAACAAGATACACCGCTTTAGTGGGCCTAAAAGCAGCCACCTACCTAGAAAGCGTTAAAGCTCAAGCAGACCAAAAATCTATTATACTGATATTCCACACCTATACCCCTACCCATATTAGGCCTCTCCATGCCTCCATGGAAGAGACACTGCTAAAACGAGTAACAAGAAGATAACCTCTTCTCCACGCCTCAGTGTAAATTAGATCGGACCCACCACTAATAATTAACGAACCCAACCAAAGAGGGAAATGTGACCATAAAACAAAACCAAGAAAATCCCACAAAAAAAATCGTTAACCCAACACCGGAGGGCTTCAAGGAAAGATTAAAAGAAAGGGAAGGAACTCGGCAAATACAAGCCTCGCCTGTTTACCAAAAACATCGCCTCCTGCAAAAATCAATGTATAGGAGGTCTTGCCTGCCCAGTGACTTAAGTTAAACGGCCGCGGTATTTTGACCGTGCAAAGGTAGCGCAATCACTTGTTTTTTAAATAAAGACCTGTATGAACGGTGAGACGAGGGCTTAACTGTCTCCCCTCTCCAATCAGTGAAACTGATCTACCCGTGCAGAAGCGGGTATACATCTACAAGACGAGAAGACCCTATGGAGCTTAAGACATAAAATCAACTGTGTAAAAATCCTTGAAAACAGGACTACAACAACATCAGTAACTGATTTTAGTCTTCGGTTGGGGCGACCGCGGGGGAAAAAAAATCCCCCATGTGGAATGGAGCTTTCTCCAAAACCACGAGGCACACCTCTAAGTCACAGAACTTCTGACCAAAAGATCCGGCACAAGCCGACCAACGGACCAAGTTACCCTAGGGATAACAGCGCAATCCTCTCCAAGAGTCCCTATCGCCAAGAGGGTTTACGACCTCGATGTTGGATCAGGACATCCTAATGGTGCAGCCGCTATTAAGGGTTCGTTTGTTCAACGATTAAAGTCCTACGTGATCTGAGTTCAGACCGGAGCAATCCAGGTCAGTTTCTATCTGTAAAGCTGCTTCTCCTAGTACGAAAGGACCGGGGATGTGAGGCCCCTGCTTACAACACCGCCTTACTTTTATCTAATGAAACCAACTCAATTAAATAAAGAAAAGCATAAATACCCCTAGAGATAGTTCAGGGTCGAGATGGCAGAGCCCGGCAAATGCAAAAGGCCTAAGCCCTTTTATCCAAAGGTTCAAATCCTTTTCTCAACTATGTTTCTATTTACTCACCTGGTTAACCCACTAGCTTATATTGTCCCCGTACTTTTAGCGGTAGCCTTTCTCACACTAATTGAGCGAAAAGTCTTAGGCTACATACAACTACGAAAAGGCCCGAACGTAGTAGGACCATACGGGTTACTACAACCTATTGCAGACGGGGTAAAACTGTTCATTAAAGAGCCCGTTCGCCCCTCCACTTCCTCCCCCTTCCTATTTTTAATCACACCCACTTTAGCACTCACTTTAGCTATAATACTTTGAGCTCCAATACCGATTCCGCACCCTGTTACAGATCTTAATCTTGGAGTACTATTTATTCTTGCCTTATCAAGCCTTGCAGTTTATTCCATTTTAGGGTCCGGATGAGCATCCAACTCAAAATATGCCTTAATAGGAGCCTTACGGGCCGTAGCACAGACAATTTCGTATGAAGTCAGCTTAGGCCTTATTCTATTGGCAATTATTACCCTCACAGGGGGCTTTACTCTCCAAATATTCAATACAACACAAGAATCTATCTGACTTTTGGTCCCAGCCTGGCCACTAGCAACAATATGATACGTATCTACCCTTGCAGAAACCAATCGAGCCCCATTTGACCTCACTGAAGGTGAATCAGAATTAGTTTCAGGCTTTAACGTAGAGTATGCAGGAGGCCCTTTCGCACTCTTTTTCCTAGCCGAATACGCCAACATCCTTCTAATAAACACCTTATCTACTATCCTCTTTCTAGGAGCTTCACACATTCCTCCCCTCCCAGAATTAACATCAATAAATCTAATAACTAAAACTGCACTTCTTTCGATCCTATTTTTGTGAATTCGAGCATCCTACCCTCGATTCCGATATGACCAACTTATACACCTAGTCTGAAAAAACTTTTTACCAATTACTCTTGCACTTGTTCTTTGACACACAGCGCTTCCAATTGCACTTGCAGGCATTCCCCCTCAACTATAAAACTAAGATAGATCTGTGCCCGAGTATCTAAGGACCACTTTGATAGAGTGTTTTATGGGGGTTAAAGTCCCCCCGGATCTTAGGAAGAAAGGGCTCGAACCTCTATTCAAGAAAACAAAACTCTAGGTGTTTCCATTACACCACTTCCTATCTATCTACCCAGGTAAGATAAGCTAAATCAAGCTATTGGGCCCATACCCCAAAAATGAAAGTTAAAACCTCTCTCTTACTACAAATGCCAGCCACCTACTGACTTTTTTACTTGATTTTAGGTCTAGGGACCACCATTGTTTGTTTTAGTTCTAACTGACTATTTTCATGAATCGGTCTAGAAATGAATTCTTTTGCCTTTATTCCCCTAATAATACAAAACAACCACCCCCGATCAACAGAAGCTGCAACCAAATACTTTATTATTCAGTCCTGTGCCTCAGCTTTACTCTTATTCGCTGCAATTTTTAACGCATGAGTACTAAGCAAGTGAAATATCCCCTTTATACGAAACGAAATTGCACTAACCATCACTACTGTTGCTTTAGCAACAAAACTGGGTGTTGCCCCCTTTCACTTATGACTCCCAGAAGTTATGCAAGGACTAAACTTTAAAATAGGGCTGATTTTAGCCACATGACAAAAACTAGCACCACTTATAATTCTTACCCAAATCTCACATGCAGTACAACCCCCATTTTTAACAGTTACCGCAATCCTTTCTTCCATTCTCGCAGGCTGAGCAGGAATGAATCAAACCCAAGTTCGAAAAATTCTAGCCTATTCATCAACTGCCAACCTCGGGTGAATAATTATTATTATTCAGTATAAACCCAGTCTAACGCTCTTAACACTTTTGGTCTACATTATTTCCACTACAACGACCTTCTTATTGCTAAAAGAATCTTTATCAATAAAAATTAACGCCCTTGCACTATCCTGATCAAAAAGTACTGCTATAGCAGTAATTTTAGCCCTTGCCTTTCTTTCTATAGCAGGACTTCCACCACTTACAGGATTTTTACCTAAGTGGCTAATTCTTCAAGAGATAATTAAACAACACATAACCCTACCAGCCACTCTTATTACTATCAGCACTCTAATTAGCCTTTATTTCTACGTACGTTTGTGCTATTTTATTATTATTACCCTTTTCCCAGGTGTATCCAAAATAAAATTCTCGTGGCGACGAAAATCCAAACAAAATAAAATTATTCTGGCAACCGCCGCAACAATTGCTACTGTATTCCTTCCACTGGCCCCTCTATTATATGCTCTAGTTAACTGTTCAATCTAGCCCCAGAGTTTTAGGTTAACTTTAAACTAGGAGCCTTCAAAGCTCATAATGGGAGTTAAAATCTTCCAGACTCTGCCCTAAAACTTGCAGGACTTTATCCCACATCTTCTGAATGCAACTCAGACACTTTAATTAAGCTAAAGCTTTTCTAGATGAGAAGGCCTCGATCCTACAAAATCCTAGTTAACAGCTAAGCGCCCTATCCAGCGAGCATTCATCTAACATTCCCCGCCCCCTTAAAAAGGCGGGGAAAGCCCCGGCAGGTAATTAGCCTGCACCCTTGAATTTGCAATCCAATGAGCTTTTTACACCACGAAGCTGATAAGAAAAGGACTTAAACCTTTGTTTGTGGAGCTACAAGCCACCGCCTTAACCTTCGGCCATCCTACCTGTGACAATAACCCGCTGATTCTTCTCCACAAACCACAAAGATATTGGTACCCTTTATTTAGTATTTGGTGCCTGAGCCGGAATGGTTGGCACAGCCTTAAGTCTCCTCATTCGAGCAGAACTTGGCCAACCCGGATCTTTACTGGGTGACGACCAAGTATATAATGTACTAGTCACTGCACATGCTTTTGTTATAATTTTTTTCATGGTAATGCCTGTGATAATTGGCGGCTTTGGAAATTGACTAGTGCCATTAATAATTGGCGCCCCAGATATAGCCTTTCCCCGAATAAATAACATAAGTTTCTGACTTCTCCCTCCATCCTTTCTTCTTCTCTTAGCATCATCAGGGGTAGAGGCCGGAGCAGGGACTGGGTGAACTGTCTACCCGCCTCTGGCGGGCAACCTCGCACATGCAGGGGCTTCAGTAGACTTAACCATTTTCTCCCTTCATCTGGCAGGAATCTCCTCTATTCTGGGGGCAATTAATTTCATTACCACTATTATCAACATAAAACCTCCAGCCATTTCACAGTATCAAACACCTCTATTTGTGTGGGCTGTTTTAGTTACAGCCGTCTTACTTCTACTCTCACTCCCTGTTTTAGCAGCTGGAATTACCATGCTACTTACGGACCGAAACCTTAATACCTCATTCTTTGATCCAGCCGGAGGAGGGGACCCCATTCTTTATCAACATCTATTCTGATTCTTTGGCCACCCCGAAGTGTATATTTTAATTCTTCCTGGATTCGGGATAATTTCCCACATTGTCGCTTACTATTCGGGCAAAAAAGAACCTTTTGGTTACATAGGAATGGTTTGAGCTATGATAGCGATTGGCCTCCTAGGGTTTATTGTTTGAGCACACCACATGTTCACGGTGGGAATAGACGTGGATACTCGAGCCTATTTTACCTCTGCTACCATAATTATCGCTATTCCTACAGGGGTAAAAGTATTTAGCTGATTAGCAACCCTCCATGGCGGATCAATTAAATGGGAAACCCCCCTTCTCTGAGCTTTAGGATTTATCTTTCTTTTCACTGTGGGGGGGCTCACAGGCATTGTTCTTGCCAACTCCTCTCTAGATATTGCCCTTCATGATACCTACTACGTAGTTGCCCACTTCCACTACGTCTTGTCTATGGGGGCAGTATTTGCCATCATAGGAGCCTTCGTGCACTGATTTCCCCTATTCTCAGGCTACACCCTACACAACACCTGAGCAAAAATTCACTTTGGAGTAATGTTTATTGGGGTTAACTTAACCTTTTTCCCCCAACACTTCCTAGGGTTGGCCGGAATGCCGCGACGTTACTCGGACTACCCAGATGCCTATGCCCTATGAAACACAGTTTCCTCCATCGGCTCCCTGGTATCCCTTGTTGCTGTAATTATGTTCCTTTTTATTTTATGGGAAGCCTTCGCCGCTAAACGGGAAGTATTATCTACTGAATTGACCTCAATAAATGTTGAATGACTGCACGGATGCCCCCCGCCTTACCACACATTCGAGGAGCCCGCTTTTGTTCAAGCCCCTTTACACGAGAAAGGAAGGAATCGAACCCCCTCATGCTGGTTTCAAGCCAGCCGCATAACCATTTCTGCTTCTTTCTTCTAAATGATGCTAGTAAAAGCTAATACACTGCTTTGTCAGGGCAGAAGTGTAGGTTAAAATCCTACGTATCATAAGCTTTATAGCTTTATGGCACATCCATCACAACTAGGATTCCAAGACGCGGCTTCACCAGTAATAGAAGAACTTCTCCACTTTCATGACCATGCATTAATAATCGTTTTTTTAATTAGCACTTTGGTATTGTATATTATTGTTGCTATAGTTACCACTAAACTATCAAACAAATATATTTTGGACTCCCAAGGAATTGAAATTCTATGAACCGTCTTACCGGCAGTCATTTTGTTTCTTATTGCCCTCCCATCCCTGCGCATCCTCTACCTAATAGACGAAATTAATAACCCACACCTAACTGTAAAAGCTCTCGGCCATCAATGATACTGATCCTACGAGTATACAGATTATCAAGATCTTAGCTTCGACTCATATATAATTCCAACCCAAGACCTAACCCCCGGACAATTCCGACTACTCGAAGTTGACCACCGCATAGTTATCCCTATAAACTCACCCGTTCGGGTTCTAATCTCATCCGATGATGTCCTTCACTCCTGAGCCGTGCCAACTATGGGCGTTAAAATAGACGCTGTACCAGGCCGTCTTAATCAAGCAACCTTTATTGCTGCACGCCCCGGAGTATATTACGGACAATGCTCTGAAATTTGCGGAGCCAATCACAGCTTTATACCTATCGTAGTGGAAGCTGTGCCCCTAATTCACTTTGAAAACTGACTATCTTTAATACTCGAAGATGCCTCATTGGGAAGCTGTTAGGGTTCAGCATTAGCCTTTTAAGCTAAAAGTTGGTGGCTCCCGACCACCCCCCGTGAAATGCCTCAGTTAATTCTAGAACCTTGATTCTCTATTTTTTTGATTTCTTGATTAGTCTTTTTAACTATCATCCCCTCCAAAATCATCAAACACTATTTTAATAATGAACCCAAAGCGGCCAGCACCCAAAAACAGGAAACAGAAGCTTGAAGCTGATTATGGCACTAGGTTTTTTTGACCAATTTATAAGCCCAACACACATAGGAATTCCACTAATTTTTATTGCCATAACATTTCCCTGAATTCTCTACCCCGCCCCCACTAATCGTTGGCTTAACAATCGATTAATTACACTTCAAGGTCAATTCTTTAATCGCTTCACCCAACAAATCTTCCTTCCTTTAAATCAAAACGGCCATAAATGAGCTTTAATTTTGACCTCTTTAATAGTATTCTTATTATCTATTAATTTGTTAGGGCTACTTCCATATACCTTTACGCCTACTACTCAACTCTCCCTAAACATAGGGCTTGCTGTACCATTCTGACTCGCCACCGTTATTATTGGCATACGAAACCAACCAACCGTGGCCCTAGGACACCTTCTGCCAGAAGGAACACCTACACTCCTTATTCCTCCCCTCATTATCATCGAAACTATCAGCCTATTTATCCGACCTCTTGCATTAGGAGTACGACTAACAGCAAATCTTACAGCTGGTCACCTACTAATCCAGCTTATTGCAACCGCAATCTCAGTACTCCTATCGACTATAACTATGGTGGCAGTATTAACAATAGTAATTTTGTTCCTCCTAACCATCCTTGAAGTGGCAGTAGCTATAATCCAGGCATATGTCTATGTATTATTAGTGAGCCTCTATCTTCAGGAGAACATGTATGGCCCACCAAGCACACGCATATCACATAGTCGACCCTAGCCCTTGACCCCTCACCGGCGCAGTAGCCGCTCTTTTAATAACATCAGGTCTTGCAATCTGATTCCACTTCCATTCAACCACGTTAATAACCCTGGGCCTTGCCCTTCTCCTCTTAACGATATTTCAGTGATGACGCGATATTGTCCGTGAAGGCACTTTTCAAGGCCACCACACTCCCCCCGTACAAAAAGGCCTACGCTACGGCATAATTCTATTTATTACATCTGAAGTATTCTTTTTCTTAGGATTTTTCTGAGCTTTTTACCACTCAAGCCTTGCACCAACCCCAGAACTAGGGGGTTGCTGACCCCCTACAGGAGTAACTACCCTAGATCCATTTGAAGTCCCCCTTCTTAATACTGCCGTTCTCCTGGCATCCGGTGTCACAGTTACTTGAGCACATCACAGCCTTATAGAGGGGGGGCGAAAACAAGCCATTCAAGCCCTTACTTTAACTATTTTACTAGGCTTCTACTTCACAGCCCTCCAAGCTATAGAATACTACGAAGCCCCATTTACAATTGCTGACAGTGTTTATGGCTCAACCTTTTTTGTTGCTACGGGGTTCCACGGACTACATGTCATTATCGGCTCCACATTCCTAGCAATTTGCCTTCTTCGACAAATCCAATTTCACTTTACCTCCGAACACCATTTTGGGTTTGAAGCAGCTGCCTGATACTGACACTTTGTAGACGTTGTGTGATTATTCCTTTACGTCTCTATCTACTGATGAGGCTCGTATCTTTCTAGTATCAATAGTACAAATGACTTCCAATCATTTAGTCTTGGTTAGAATCCAAGGAAAGATAATGAATTTAATTACAACCATTTTTTTAATTACAATAACCCTATCCCTTCTACTAATTACAATCTCTTTCTGGCTGCCCCAAATAAACCCCGACACAGAAAAACTATCACCATATGAATGCGGATTTGACCCGCTAGGGTCGGCCCGCCTCCCCTTCTCTCTTCGATTTTTCTTAATCGCTATCTTATTTCTTATTTTTGACCTAGAAATTGCTTTACTTCTCCCCCTGCCCTGAGGCAACCAGCTACCAGACCCTACCTTTACTCTATTCTGAGCCGCCATAATCTTAATTCTTTTAACCTTCGGCCTACTATACGAATGGCTTCAAGGAGGTCTTGAGTGGGCCGAATAAGGAGTTAGTCCAACAAAGACCTCTGATTTCGGCTCAGGTAACTGTGGTTAAAATCCACAACCCCTTTATGTCTCTTACCCTCTTTAGCTTAACTTCTGCCTTTGCTTTAGGACTTACCGGCTTAGCTTTTCACCGAACCCATTTATTATCGGCTCTACTATGCCTTGAAGGAATAATACTCTCTTTATTTACTGCTTTAGCCCTCTGAGTCCTGCAATCAGAGTCGGCCACCTTCTCCTCGGCCCCTATTATTCTTCTCACTTTCTCCGCCTGCGAAGCTAGTGTAGGACTAGCCCTTCTTGTTGCCACATCACGATCTCACGGCAGTGACCACCTTCAAAATATAAACCTCCTGCAATGCTAAAAATCCTTCTCCCAACAATTATACTCATTCCAACCATTTGACTCTCTACACAAAAATGATTGTGGACATCTACAACAACACAAAGTCTTCTTATTGCCATAATGAGTTTCACCTGATTAAAGTGAAATACAGAAACAGGATGAACAACCTCTAACTCTTTTATAGGCACGGACCAATTGTCCATACCTCTTTTAGTACTCACTTGCTGACTTCTTCCATTAATGATTCTCGCCAGTCAGAACCACATCCGCTTAGAACCACTAAACCGCCAGCGAATATATCTTTCACTTATGGTCTCGCTCCAAGTTTTTCTTATCATAGCGTTTAGTGCAACCGAGATTATTATGTTTTATATTATATTTGAAGCAACACTAATTCCTACTCTTATAATTATCACACGATGGGGGAACCAAACTGAACGTCTTAACGCAGGCACTTATTTTTTATTTTATACACTAGCTAGCTCCCTGCCATTATTAATTGCCCTTCTCTTTCTTCAACAAAACACAGAAACTCTATCTATGCTAGTACTTCATTATTCACAAGAACTGAATTTTTACTCCTGAAGCGATAAAATTTGGTGAGCTGGCTGCTTAATCGCATTTCTCGTAAAAATACCCCTTTACGGCGTCCATTTATGACTCCCTAAGGCTCACGTTGAAGCCCCCGTAGCTGGTTCAATAGTCTTAGCCGCTATTCTTCTAAAGCTTGGAGGATATGGGATAATCCGAATAACAACGATTTTAGATCCCTTGACCAAAGATATGGCCTATCCATTTATTATCCTGGCCCTCTGGGGTATTATTATAACAGGCTCCATTTGCTTACGACAAACTGATTTAAAATCGTTAATTGCCTATTCCTCTGTAAGTCACATAGGCTTAGTAGCAGCAGGAATTCTTATCCAAACCCCATGGGGACTCACAGGTGCTATTATTTTAATAATTGCCCACGGCCTTGTCTCCTCCGCCCTTTTTTGCTTGGCCAACACACTCTACGAACGAACTCACAGTCGAACCATACTCCTGGCCCGCGGACTACAAATGCTTCTTCCACTCGCTGCCGTGTGATGGTTTATTTTTAATTTAGCTAACTTAGCCCTGCCCCCCCTACCCAATTTAATAGGTGAATTATTAATTATTTCAGCACTATTTAACTGATCACCTTGAACAATTATACTGACAGGATTAGGCACCCTTATTACGGCTGCCTACTCCCTCCACCTTTTTCTTTCCTCACAACGAGGACCAGTTCCTGCCCACATTATAGGACTTTACCCATCTTATACTCGAGAACATCTCGCAATAATCTTACACCTAATCCCTATCACACTACTGATTGCGAAACCAGAACTCATATGAGGATGGTGTTACTGTAGATATAGTTTAAGCAAAACATTAGATTGTGGTTCTAAAAATAAGGGTTAAAGCCCCCTTATCCACCGAGAGGGGTCATGAGACGGCAAAAACTGCTAATTTTTACTCCCGTGGCTAAACTCCACGGCTCACTCGCGCTCCTAAAGGATAACAGCTCATCCATTGGTCTTAGGAACCGAAAACTCTTGGTGCAAATCCAAGTAGTAGCTATGCACACCACCCCTTTAATCTTGTCGTCTTCACTTATACTTACGCTTGGCATTCTACTTTTCCCTCTACTTACATCTACGAGCCCCACACCTAAAAATCCTGAATGGGCCACTACTCATGTAAAGATAGCTGTTAGTACTGCATTTTTTATTAGCCTGCTCCCATTAATAATTTTTTTAGACCAGGGGGTAGAAGGCGTAGTAACTAATTGACACTGAATAAATATTACAAGCTTCAACATCAATATTAGCTTTAAATTTGACCACTACTCTCTAATCTTTATTCCCATCGCTTTATTTGTTACTTGGTCAATTTTAGAGTTTGCATCTTGATATATACACTCAGACCCAAATATGAACCGCTTTTTCAAATATCTTCTCCTTTTCCTTGTAGCCATACTCATCCTAGTCTCAGCCAATAATATATTTCAACTATTCGTAGGCTGAGAAGGTGTAGGAATTATGTCCTTTCTTCTAATCGGCTGATGATACGGACGTGCAGATGCTAACACAGCAGCCCTTCAAGCAGTCCTATATAACCGAGTAGGCGACATCGGATTAATTCTGAGCATGGCTTGAATTGCAACAAACCTTAATTCTTGAGAAATTCAACAAATTTTCCTTTTGTCTAAGGATTATAACCTAACCATCCCCCTTTTCGGCTTGATTCTTGCCGCTACAGGAAAATCTGCCCAATTTGGCCTCCACCCCTGACTTCCCTCAGCTATAGAGGGCCCTACCCCAGTTTCAGCTCTACTGCACTCAAGCACAATAGTCGTAGCAGGAATTTTCCTTTTAATTCGATTCCACCCAATTCTAGAGAATAATCAGCTAGCTCTTTCTGCCTGCTTGTGCCTAGGGGCCCTAACCACCCTATTTACTGCTACTTGTGCTTTAACTCAAAACGATATTAAAAAAATCGTAGCTTTCTCAACATCAAGCCAACTAGGTTTAATAATAGTCACCATTGGTCTTAACCAACCCCAACTAGCCTTTCTACACATCTGCACCCATGCTTTTTTTAAAGCAATACTTTTCCTCTGCTCTGGCTCTATTATCCACAGCTTGAATGACGAACAAGACATCCGAAAAATAGGGGGACTTCACAAACTTATACCATTCACCTCTTCCTGCCTAACCATCGGCAGCCTAGCTCTCACGGGAACCCCCTTTCTCGCAGGCTTTTTCTCCAAAGACGCTATTATTGAAGCTTTAAACACTTCCCACTTAAATGCCTGGGCCCTGACTCTCACCATAATTGCTACTTCATTCACAGCAGTATACAGCTTCCGAGTAGTTTTTTTTGTCACAATGGGATCTCCACATTTTCTCCCCCTCTCCCCCATTAATGAAAACAACCCAGCTGTAATTAACCCTATCAAGCGCCTAGCCTGAGGAAGCATTGTTGCAGGCCTAATTATTACATCCAATTTTTTACCAATGAAAACCCCGATTATAACCATGCCTGCCCTCTTAAAATTAGCGGCGCTTTTAGTTACCATTCTAGGCCTCTTAGCTGCCATGGAACTGGCTATACTAACCTCTAAACAATTTAAAACTACTCCAACTTTTCCCCCACACAACTTCTCAAACATACTAGGATTTTTTCCTTCAACAGTTCACCGCTTAACACCTAAACTTAACCTCACATTAGGACAATTTATTGCTGCCCAAATTCTAGACCAAACATGATTTGAAAACTCCGGCCCTAAGGGAATCGCAACAACACAGATCAAAATATCATCGTTCATTAGCGACCCGCAACAAGGAATAATTAAGACCTATTTAACTATTCTCTTTTTATCAACTACTCTAGCAATTCTTTCAACCCTATTTTAAACTGCCCGAAGAGCCCCTCGACTTAAACCTCACGTTAACTTCACCACAACAAAAAGAGTTAATAATAACCCTAAACCCCCTAACAGTAATATTAAACCGCCACAAGAATACAACAAAGCAACACCAACAAACTCAACCCGTGAGACATAAAAATCTTTTTCATCAGACACAAACCAAGACCCATATCATGAATCACATAAATTTCAACCAACCCCTACGATACCTAATAAGTATGCTAAAACATAACCCACAACTGACCGATCCCCTCAACTTTTAGGGTAAGGTTCAGCTGCCAGAGCCGCTGAATAAGCAAATACTACAAGTATTCCCCCTAAATAAATTAAAAACAACACCAAAGATAAAAAAGAACCCCCATGCCCTACCAGAATGCCACAACCAACCCCTGCTGCAACTACTAACCCTAATGCAGCAAAATAAGGCGCAGGATTGGAGGCGACAGCCACCAAACTCACTACTAAACCTGCCAAAAATAAATAAAGAAGAAGATCCATAATTCCTGCCCGGATTCTAACCAGGATTAATGGCTTGAAAAACCACCGTTGTAATTCAACTACAAGAACCTCTAATGGCCAGCCTACGAAAAACACATCCCCTTTTTAAAATTGCTAACGATGCATTAATTGACCTCCCCGCCCCCTCTAATATCTCAGCTTGATGAAACTTTGGCTCTCTTCTCCTCCTCTGCCTAATAGTACAAATCGCTACCGGCTTATTTTTAGCCATACACTACACCTCTGATATCTCAACAGCTTTCTCTTCCGTCGCCCACATTTGCCGAGATGTAAATTATGGTTGAGTAATCCGAAATATGCACGCTAACGGAGCATCATTCTTCTTTATTTGTATTTATTTTCATATTGGCCGAGGCCTTTACTACGGTTCCTATATATACAAAGAAACATGAAACATTGGTGTTGTCCTCTTACTCTTAGTTATAATAACTGCATTCGTAGGCTACGTTCTTCCATGAGGGCAAATATCTTTTTGAGGTGCCACAGTCATTACTAACCTTCTTTCCGCAGTGCCCTACATAGGAGATGCTTTAGTACAATGAATCTGAGGGGGTTTCTCTGTAGACAACGCCACCCTAACACGATTCTTTGCATTTCATTTTCTTCTGCCCTTTGTTATTATTGCAGCAACCCTGCTTCATGCCCTTTTCCTTCATGAGACCGGCTCAAACAATCCAACTGGGCTGAACTCAGACGCAGACAAAATCTCTTTCCATCCATACTTCTCTTATAAAGATCTGCTCGGGTTTACCATTCTCTTTTCAACACTTGCATCACTAGCCCTATTCTCCCCCAACCTCTTGGGGGACCCGGAAAACTTCACCCCCGCCAATCCCTTAGTTACACCCCCACATATTAAACCTGAGTGATACTTCTTATTTGCCTACGCCATTCTACGGTCTATCCCAAATAAACTTGGCGGAGTCCTAGCACTCCTTTTCTCCATTTTGGTCCTTATACTAGTCCCCCTTCTCCACACATCTAAACAACAAGGCCTAACCTTCCGGCCCCTTACCCAATTCTTATTTTGAGCCTTAGTCGCAGATGTAATTATTCTTACATGAATCGGAGGAATGCCAGTCGAACACCCCTTTATCATCATCGGCCAAATTGCCTCCGCACTTTACTTCCTGCTCTTCCTTATCCTCAACCCCGTTGCCGGTCTAATTGAAAATAAACTTTTTCACCTACCATGCCCTAGTAGCTTAATTTTTAAAGCATCGGTTTTGTAATCCGAAGACTGGGGGTTAAATTCCCCCCTGGCGCCAAAAAAGGGAGATTTTAACTCCCACCTCTAACTCCCAAAGCTAGAATTCTAAACTAAACTATTTCTTGTAATAAAAATATGTACTAGTACATATTATGTCTAATTTTACATATATGTACTAGTACATATTATGTCTAATTTTACATATATGTACTAGTACATATTATGTCTAATTTTACATATATGTATTAGTACATATTATGTCTAATTTTACATATGTTCTAGTACATTAACTTAACTAGGACAAAGCTCGCATTAGTCCATTATAACATCAATTATTATATTAAGATTTACATAAACCATCAAATGGAACCCCAAAGGAATACTTCACTCAAACCGAAAAATTGTAAACTCCCTAACATTGCACGTCAAAATTTTCTATGCAAGGCCCCAACTAAAATTGAAGATTCACAAGATTAATGTAGTAAGAGACCACCAACCAGCTTAATTAAATGCCTATTATTCATGATAGGGTCAGGGACAATAATTGAAGGTATTGCACAAAATGAACTATTACTGGCATCTGATTAATGGTGTGAAACCGATATATCCCTGAACCCCACATGCCAAGGCGTTCCTTCTAAGGTGCATAGGGTTCTCTTTTTTTTTTAGGGTCCTTTCACCTGGCATGTCCCTTCAATAAAGGTGAATACAGACAAGGTAGTACATTTTTCTTGGAATAAAGCACTATCTCGTGTAACTCTTCAGAGACATTACTGAAGAATTGCATACTTTTATATCAGGTGCATACACACTCTCGCTCAACCCAGGAATCCCTAAGATATCCCCCCCCCCCCCATCTTAAACCATTTTATTTTCCTCGCAAACCCCCCCTACCCCCCCACGTTACAGTTATATATACCCGTCAAACCCCAAAACCGGATAAAACTTAATTACGTGTGGTTTTCAATACTATTATCCCGCCCAATTATATGCAAGCCACCACCACATATATACAATGTACACTATAGACGTGCGCGCATCCCGCATCACATTTGAGCACTGTACAGTACAATTTTAATCT